ATAATGGAAAAAAGTGAACAATACTAGCAAAATTCCTTCATATTCATAGAGATAGGGGACATAATTTACATGGATATAGTAAGTCTCGCTTGGGCTGCTTTGATGGTAGTCTTTACATTTTCCCTTTCACTCGTAGTATGGGGAAGAAGTGGACTCTAGGGATACTACTAATTGAGTTGAGAAATGAAACTCTATCAATTCTTTTATAGATCGTTCTGCAAAGACTTTTGAATTTAACTATTTAAAATGGAACTATTTATATTTAAATTGAATTCAATTTCTAAATTCTAAGAATTTCGTTTAGAATTTAGAAATTGAATTCAAAATATCTTCATTTAAAAATTCTATTCGATTCGAGTGGAGTAATTTATTCTATGAATAATATCTGAATAATACCCTTTTAATCATAATCAAATAAATATTTGAATGATTCCCGTGTTCATATTTCAAAAGTAAAAAGAATACAAATGATAAGAAAGTTATTCCAACCGAATTCTTCCTAAATTCTCTATTTTGATAAACCGGCTCTTATCAGAGTTATATATGGACAATAAGGAACAGCGGAACCCTTTTGACTTTTTATTTGTTTGCCTTTTTCCGGTTCAAAGACAAAAGAAAGTAGTTCTTTTTTTAGTTATTTAAAAGTTATTAAATTAAGTGGTTTTCTACGGGAAATAAAATAGACATAGTGATTCTCTAACGGGATACTCCGCATACTAAGATATTTTCTTGGAGAAGTCACATATTGCGCACTTAGTGCTTAGTTTAGTATTTGTTTTATTATTTTAGTTTTAGAAATTCGATTTTTGCTATACTTTATTGACTTGACTCATTTCATATTATGATTCAAATATGATTCAAAGATTTAAAATCGGCGGGGTTTACTAATCCTTTTCTTTTCGTCGAAATCTGAAAAAGTTTTTATAAAACTCCTTTCCTTGGATGATTTGTCAACTGTTCAATCAATTACTTTTTTGGAATGCTAAAAAAAGATTTCTTGATTTTCTTTTATTAATACATATCCCGACTACTCTTTTTTTTTTTCTTTTCATTGATTTGATTATTTCAATGGATTTCGGGATTCATATTGAAAATAATCAGAAATCCAGGAATTGGAATCATAAGAATAAGAGGCGCCTTTCAACTATTATATGAAGAAAATAAATCCAATTTGAACCTTATGTACATTCCATATAGATAATTAATATCTATTATCTATCTATATATGAAGATGACATTCTGATTGATCCATATTAAGCCCAGATCTTTCTACAGTACAACTTTATATACTAGAATAACAAAAATAGATAGTATGGTAAAAAGTAATATATTTACTACCATACTATCGGATCTCATAGAATCCTGCGGATTCTAGTTCGCTCATTTCAGCTAAAACACAAAATTGGAATTCTTTTCATTTTATTTCGTTAATTCTTGATATTGATAAGAACTAAGAAGTCAAGTTTCATTCAAATTAATCACTTTGACTAACAGTTTTTACATATATTATAAGTAAAAAAGCAGTAGGAACTAGAATGAACAGTGCAGTAGCAATAAATGCGAGAATATTTACTTCCATAATCTCATCGTTTCGTTTTTCTTTACTTCACAATAATTCGGGATTTAATCCCATAAGAGATGATAAATCTTTCGCCTCTAAATTCAATAAATGGATTCCTGCCCCAATCGAAAATTTCCTTACTTTATTACTTTGTTACTTTATTTATCATTCTTTTCCATTCTTTCTTTTCTATAAAACTATCTCCTTCCTTGTACAATCATCTGACTAAGTATTATTTAATCGCCTTTAAACTTACATAGGTTACAAACAAAACAAACCCAAACAAACAATAGCAGCGAAATGGGAAAGGGGGAGTTATGTTCTAAACTCCTTTTTTGAATGATCTAATCTTATTGGATTGGAAAACAATAAAAAGTGTGATAAAGATAAGTCCTAGTACAGTATAAAAAAAAAATCGAATATTCTACCCAATTCACTTTTTTAGAGTTTGTTTTTTCTTCGGCAGAAACCCTTAAAAAAGATTATCCATTCCCTCTATAAGAGGGGCAGGGTCCTTATTTGATTTTTATTGTATTAATATACTCTTTACTTGAATTAGTAATGGGATCCATATAATATATCAAAACTTCAGTGTACAATTTGAATGAGATAGATTGTTTCAAATTCAAACTAGTAATTGAGGTTACACAAAATCAGAGCCAAAAAAGAAGATACTTTTCCGATTAAAAGGATTTTATCAAAGAAATTAAAGTCATTTTGTATCGTACAAATAAGAATTCCATTTGTGTATGTGCTACCGGGAAAGATAGGGTACTCGATTCAATTTCATTATACGGATCGGGAGTAATCGAAAGGGCCAAATTCAGTGCGGTATCTCTTGGAATCCTGAATATGACGCTACCAATAATTGTACTAATCCACATGTGTCTTTATCCATCTCCATCGATACTCGTTGAAGAAATGAAAATGACCCTATTTGTATTTGCTTTGATGAAAAACGAAAATAAATATAAAATATAGAAATAAAAAAAATAAATATAAAATAATAATAAGGATCCCCTTTGGGAATGAAATTCTGCTATTTGTACCCCTTTTACAGAAAATGAAGAGATGAATTGATGTATTTTTTTTATTGGATTATTGGTTATTGGATTTGTCGGGACTGACGGGGCTCGAACCCGCAGCTTCCGCCTTGACAGGGCGGTGCTCTGACCAATTGAACTACAATCCCAGGGAAATGAAATAGAGCATACATATTCTTCTGATTTCATTCAAACACTTTCTGTTTAGATTTTAAATTGGAATCGCCTCGTTGTAAGAGGGTGCGAGTGGTAGGTAATATTGATATCCACGTGCATAGATATTTTAGTGATACTGGCACGAATTACTAGTTATCTTTTCGTTATTTCAAATAAAAATCTCAAAATCAATTGATAATCAACCTTTCAATGAAAAAAGAGTCTTTTTTCTTTCTATTACTTTTTTTTATTAGACTTTCTACTTACAAATCCTGATATGAATCTAGATCGTCAGAAGGATCATAATTTGTGGTAAAAAAAGAAAGCAAATCAAATAAATAACAAGTAGAGCAGAAATTTTTACTTCTTTTTTTATCAGACATTTCGAAAGAACAAAGGGGTTATATCATTTCATGGCGGATCAGTGAATTATTGGGCCGAGCTGGATTTGAACCAGCGTAGGCATATTGCCAACGAATTTACAGTCCGTCCCCATTAACCACTCGGGCATCGACCCAGGAAGAAAAAATTCCAGACTTCTTAATAATCCCCCATCAACTTCCTTTCGTAATACCCTACCCCCAGGGGAAGTCGAATCCCCGCTGCCTCCTTGAAAGAGAGATGTCCTGAACCACTAGACGATGGGGGCACATTTGACCGATCGTCAGCATATTATACTCATAGTATGAACCGTTTTTTGAAATTGTCAATAGAATGAAATAGAATATAAAAAAAAATAAAAAATAGAAAAAATTATATAAAAAATTATATATAATATATTTACTTTACATAGATTTGATGTAGAATCTATTTCTATAGATATAGATTATCCGCATGCTGGCTCATTTCGGAATTGAATCAAATGGGCCCTTTTAACTCAGTGGTAGAGTAACGCCATGGTAAGGCGTAAGTCATCGGTTCAAATCCGATAAGGGGCTTTGTCCTTTTTTCATAAAACTCCCGCGGGAGTATTTCTATTTGAAGGGAGATTTATTCCATTTGAAGGGGGAATAGAGATATTATTAATATTTATAATAAATAAGGTAAGAAACTCTATATTTCTAATAAATAATAGAATTCAAATAAATTCGAAAATGAAATTAGAAGGTTAACATTATAATGATTTATACTCGAATTTCGAGTATACTAATATAGTAATTATAGTTATAAAATTGAAGATTTGTTTATTATATTAAAATGAATAATGATAAGTTGGCTCTTAAATCGTCAAACTCTCCTATGTTATAGGAGTCCAATCAAATCAATTGTAAAGATTAGATTAGAAATCAACAAAAGAAAAAGTAAGTGGACCTAACCCATTGAATCATGACTCTATTCACTATTCTGATAGTCAAATTCGATATAGATGAAATTGGAACAGTAGATCCGCTTTTTTCTTTCATTTTCATATTTCTTTGGACTCCGAAAAAAGAATCTGTCGATATTTCTGATTCAATCTTTTTGTTCCTAGTTATCTAGTTATTCTATAGGAATAAATTACTATTTCCTTCCTCCATTCCACAGAAAAGTTTATTCGAAGTCACAACATAAAACATAATAAAACATATAAGGGAATTCAAAATATCTTTCTTTGATTCCAGAACACAAGATAATTTATATTGATATTTATATCTATATAATATATAAGATTAATAGGTGCGATAAAAAGACTTTCGTTTAATTTCAAATTTCCTATTATTTATTTAATATTGTATTGAATTTAATAATAGAAAAATGCATTCTCCTTTTTTTTTTCTGACAGATATAAAAAAAAGTAAATAGAAAAAAGGTTCGAAGTGTCTTTCGCGCTTTGACCTGCGAAAGGGCGTATTCTGGGGTTTTATCTTCATCTGAAGAAAAAAGAAATATAAGAAAGACGACATTAAAATGAAAGAATACTAAAATGAAAGAATAAAGTATAAAATAAGAAAAGTATATGATATGGTAGTAGTTTAATGCACATAGAAATTAGAAGAGTACATAAAAATATTTCTTTTTATAAATATCACAAACAAGATCCAAGAATAAGATTAGTTTGATAGAATGAGATCTGAGGATCAACTGGTAACGAAAGAGGGGATAACTTGTTCCTTGAATGATTCTTTCTTCTTTCAAAAAATGCATCTATTGGATTGATGAGTCGTCATCAAAAAATTCACAGTTCATATGGTTATTAAGACTAAGAAGGAATAACCAAATTGAGTTCATGAATTTACCTAAATCAGGTTATGGACCGATAA